GACGAAGATTCTTATCTTGATACCCATCAAGATAATTGGGAATTGGGAAGACTTAAAGAAGAAAAAAAAGAAAAGCCCCATGCCCATTTCCGGTTTGAAAAACTTCTTATGACTTTTTTTTTCGATTATAAACGATGGAATCGTCCATTTAGATATATAAAAAATGATCAATTTGAAAATGCTGTACGAAATGAAATGTCACAATATTTTTTTTATACATGTCCAAGTGATGGAAAAGAAAAAATATCTTTTACATATCCGCCTAGTTTATCAACATTTTCAGAAATGATAGAACGCAAAATTTCTTTGTATACAACTAAAAAAATATGCCATCAAGACTTATATAATAATTGGGTTTATATCAATGAACAAAAAAAATACAATTTGATAAATGAATTGATAAAGAAACTTGCAACCCCAACTCCATTTATAATTCCATCAATTATATGTCTATCAAAAATTTTAATTAATTCGGCTAATCCTCTTATACTCATGATTAAGACTCTAGTATAAAAAAGGTCTATGTAACCACGATTATATGACCAATTGTATACCACATTTTTTATTTGATCGAAGATAATTCTTTTAGGACCCATTTTTACAAATGAATTGATTAAGTCCAAATTCTTGAAAGATGAATAAACAGACCCATATAAAATAGATGCTATAAATAGTCCAAAAAGAGCTATACTTACTGAAAAAATTGCATTTGTAAAAAATTCAAACCAATTCACAGAATAGTTTGAATTTTGATCAAAAAGGTTTGTTGATGGAGTTAACCATTTTGATAATATATCAAGATCTGTTACTCCGTGATCAAACTGAATTCCTATTGATCCCATGATCAAAGTAAATAGTGCCAATATAAGAAGAGGAAATAGCATAGTATTATCCGATTCATGAGGATACATGGAAGTGTATTTATTTCTAAAATAAGTACGAAAGTCTCGCATTCTATTTATTATATTATTATTATTAATTTGATATTTATCCTTTGAAAAAAAGGCAACTTTATTATTTATTGTTGATAAAAATAAATTTCTATTGACTACTTTTGGTGCTGCTTTTCCCCATAGAGATATGGAATAGAATGAACTATTTTTAGTACTGCTGTAATTTTGAAAATGAACACGCAAATGCCCATCAAAAGTCAGTAAATACATTCGAAACATATAAAATGCGGTTAATCCTGTTGTAAAATAAGCTATTATTGCAAAAATTGGTGAATATAACCAACTATCGTTAAGGATTTCATCCTTGGACCAAAAGCAAGCAAGAGGCGGAATACCACAAAGAGAAAGTGTACCTAATAAGAAAGTGATTTTTGTAATTGGAACATATCTTGTTAAACCGCCCATAAGAATCATATTCTGACTTTTATCCGGTGAATATCCAACAATCGGTTCCATTGAATTAATAATAGATCCGGATCCCAAAAACAATAAAGCTTTAGAATAGGCATGAGTTATTAAATGGAATAAGGCAGCTCGATAAGAGCCTATACCTAGAGCTAACATAATATAACCCAATTGAGACATTGTCGAATAGGCTAAACTTCTTTTAATGTCTTTTTGAGCGAGAGCCAAAGTAGCTCCTAATAGTACTGTTATTACGCCTATTAAAGAAACGAAATTCATTATGTAAGGTATGACTCGGAAAAGAGGAAGAAGCCGAGCTACAAGAAAAATTCCCGCTGCTACCATGGTAGCAGCGTGTATAAGAGCCGAAATAGGGGTGGGACCCTCCATAGCATCAGGTAACCATATATGAAGAGGGAATTGTGCAGATTTAGCAATTGCGCCGACGAATAATAAAAAGGCACAAAGAGTAACAAATGCAGAATTGACCCCATTACTATGGATCAAGTTATTAACTATTTCGAACAAATCTCGAAATTCTAAACTGCCAGTTATCCAATAAAAGCCTAAGATTCCTAATAATAAACCAAAATCTCCTACACGATTAGTTACAAAGGCTTTTTGGCAAGCACTTGCTGCAACTGGTCGTGTAAACCAAAAACCTATTAATAAATATGAACACAGTCCCACTAGTTCCCAAAAAATATAAATTTGTATCAAATTGGAACTAGTAACTAGCCCCAACATAGACGTATTAGAAAAACTCATATAAGCAAAAAATCTCAAATATCCCTGATCGTGAGACATATAATTATCACTATAAATAAGAACCATGATTCCAACAGTACTAATTAGTATTGACATAATAGAAGTAAGTGGATCGATCAAGTGTCCAAACTCTAAAGAAAAATCAATATTTATGGTCCAAGACCATAAATATTGATAGATAAAACTGCCATTTATTTGCTGAATAGACAGACTGGCCGAAAAGGCCATAATTATACTTAGCAGTAAAACACTAGTAAAACCCCATATACGACGAATATTTTTTGTTGCTGTAGGAATAAAGAGAAGTCCAAATCCTATTGACATAGTAACTGGAAGTGGAATAAAGGGTATTATCCATGCGTATTGATATGTTTGTTCCATAAAAAAATATATATATTTTTTTTTTTTTTTTTATTCAATTCTTAGATTTATTCTCATATTTTTATTTGAAATATTCAAAAAACTATAATTAGGTTGATCAAATAACATGACTAATTACCTAAGTATTATTTTTTAACTAAAAAAGATATTTAATATAAATTAATAATAGATAAATATAAAAATAGATAAATATAAAAAAATTAAAATTAGAAAAATACAGAATTCTACTATTAAGATTATAAGATAAGATTATTATATTATTATATTTATCATCATATATATGATAAAAAAAAACAATTATATCAAAAACAGTACTTTTATTCGATTCGAATATGGACAGAACTAAAAAAATTTATTATCTATTTTATTTTCATTTATCCGTGGATATACTATATGTATGATATAGCATAAATATGTATACCTACATGGATACGTTATAATGGTTTTGTATATATGTATACATTTATTTTGACATCTATTTTACATAGTACATAGATTTTAATCTAAAAATAATTCTATATTTAATATAATTCTATATAATATTATATAGAATTTTTTATTTGTATATTTATATTATATGATATGTTTTACATGTTTTGAAAAATTACTTATTATCCACGGGATAAGATAAGTATGGATAATGACGAAAAAACGATCTAAATATATGTCTTTCACATACAATGATAAAAATGAGTATTTTGTTTTTGAATGGCGGTTCCAAAAAAACGTACTTCTGGATCAAAAAAACGTATTCGTAGAAATATTTGGAAGAAGAAAGGGTATTTAACGGCAGTAAAAGCTCTTGCTTTAGCTAAATCGGTTTCCACTGGACATTCAAAAAGTTTTTTTGTGCAACAAACAAGTAATAGAAATTTTGAATAATCTAAATTGACATATCATTAAGAACTTAAAAATTTTTAAGATGAATGATTTGCATTAACTAATATTTTGAATATATTTAACTCCTTAATATCAATATTAGTTAGAACTAACTGCTACGGCGTGTTATTGTTATATAAAATAATTATTCTTATGTTTACTGGTTTCTAAGTATATTACTAAGTATTCTAATTTTTCTCTATCAATTTATTTTTCACAATAGAATATGTGAAAAATAAATTGATAGAGAAAAATTATTTTTATTATATGCCTAACTCAAAACCAAATTTAAATTTGATTTATTAATATAGTATCTATTATAAATATAAATTGCGAAGAGTATTATTAATGATACTAAAGTATCGAAATAATTATAAAAATGCCTCGTATAAAATTGCGATAAATATAACATTTTTTTAACTTAATTTGTTTTTATTTTTCAATATATGAATCATCTAAAAATAAAAAAGGATAATTTTGAGTTCTATAACTCGACCTTTGGCCCGGAGCAAAACTATCTAGTTCTAGTTCTTATTTTTTTGGTAGAACTCTATTTTAACATTCTAGATACATGAAAGTTTATTCTTAACTCTCTAAACCCTATGGCTATACTTTATTTAGTAAATATTGAAATATCAATTTAAATGAGTCTTTTTTCATCAATTCTAACGCTTACTAACTATAATTGAATCCTTGAATCTTGACCATTCAACACAAATTGACTATTATTTATTAATATTTCGAATAAGCCGCCATGGTGAAATTGGTAGACACGCTGCTCTTAGGAAGCAGTGCTAGAGCATCTCGGTTCGAGTCCGAGTGGCGGCATCCCCTAAAAGGGACAAAGCGGATCCTATAATATATTTAATTCTCAATTTTAATTCTATAATGGAGAACCCTCGCCCTTTTTATGATATTTGCGACTATAGAACATATATTAACTCATATCTCTTTTTCGATCATTTCAATTGTGATTATGATTCATTTTATAACCTTATTTTTTCACGAAATCGTAGGATTATACAATTCATTGGAAAGAGGTATGATAGCTACTTTTTTATCTATAACAGGATTATTAGTTATTCGTTGGATTTATTCGGGTCATTTCCCATTAAGTAATTTATATGAGTCATTAATTTTCCTTTCATGGAGTTTCTCCCTTATTCATATGATTCCTAAAATACGAAATCATAAAAATGATTTAAGCGTAATAACCGCGCCAAGTGCTATTTTTACTCAAGGTTTCGCCACGTCAGGTCTTTCAACCGAAATGCATCAATCCACTATATTAGTACCTGCTCTACAATCTCAGTGGTTAATGATGCATGTAAGTATGATGTTATTAAGCTATGCAGCTCTTTTATGTGGATCATTATTATCAATCGCTCTTTTAGTCATTACATTTAGAAAAAACATCAATCTTTTTTTTACAAGGAAGAATTTCTTAATTAAATCATTTTTCGTTGGCGAAGTTGAATATTTAAATGATAAAAGAAGTGTTTTTAAAGACACTTCTTTTATTTCATTTCAAAATTATTACAAATATCAATTGACTCAGCTTTTGGATTATTGGAGTTATCGTGTCATTAGTTTAGGATTTACCTTTTTAACCATAGGCATTCTTTCTGGAGCAGTATGGGCTAATGAGGCTTGGGGATCTTATTGGAATTGGGACCCTAAGGAAACTTGGGCATTTATTACTTGGATCATATTTGCGATTTATTCACATACTAGAACAAATCAAAATTTACAAGATATACATTCGGCACTTGCAGCTTCTATAGGATTTCTTATTATTTGGATATGTTATTTTGGGATCAATCTATTAGGAATAGGTTTACATAGTTATGGTTCATTCACATTAACATCTAATTGAATAGACTATCCGAAGAATACATAACATAAGAACATCCACCATATATATGTATTTCGAGTTTTTGCGAACCATTTGATTCCTTGAATCAAATGGTTCGCAAAAACTCGAAATACATCTCATTACAACTCCAATTCACTTGATTTTACAGAATTATAAGACTTTCCGTCTCATTAATAAACACTATCTATAAAAATAATTAGATAAGATAGCTTGTACCTTGTCAACTGATAGTAAAAGAACGAAATCGGGATAAATCCCAATACCTATTATGGGTAAAAAGAGACAGATCGAAACAAACAGTTCTCGTGGTCCAGAATCCAAAAAATTAGAGTTTGGAAGATAGAATAATTTGTATCCGTAGAACATTTGACGTAACATAGATAATAAATAAATAGGAGTTAATATCATTCCAATTGCCATTACAAAAGTAATTAGTACTTTTGGCATTAAAAGATATTTTGAGCTGGTAATTATTCCAAAAAAGACTACTAATTCTGCAACAAAACCACTCATCCCTGGCAATGCAAGAGAGGCCATCGAAAAGCTACTGAACATTGTAAATATTTTTGGCATCGGAACAGCTATCCCCCCCATTTCGTCAAGAGAAACAAGACGTATTCTGTCACAACAGGTTCCTGCCAAGAAAAAAAGTGCAGCACCAATAAATCCATGAGAAAGTATTTGTAGAATGGCTCCATTTAATCCCATATTGGTTATAGACCCAATTCCTATGATTGTGAAACCCATGTGAGATACAGAGGAATAGGCTATTCTCTTTTTTAAATTGCGTTGACCAAAAGAGGTTGAAGCCGCATAGATTATTTGTATTGTTCCCACTATCACCAACCACGGTGAAAATATGGAATGAGCACGGGGTAATAATTCCATATTGATCCGAATCAATCCATATGCTCCCATTTTTAATAAAATTCCGGCAAGAAGCATACATGTACTGTAATGTGCTTCTCCATGGGTATCTGGTAACCATGTATGCAGGGGTATGATCGGCGATTTGACAGCATAAACAATAAGGAAACCAAAATATAATATTATTTCCAATGCCATAGGATATGATTGATTAGCTAGTCTTTCAAAATCTAATGTCGGTTCAGTGGCGCCATATAAACCCATACCTAGAACTCCTATTAATAGAAAAATAGAACCCCCCGCAGTGTACAAAATAAACTTTGTAGCCGAATATAGGCGCTTCTTTCCCCCCCACATTGATAAAAGTAAATAAACAGGAATTAATTCTAACTCCCACATGATAAAAAAAAGTAAAAGGTCTCGAGAAGAAAATGATCCTATTTGACCACTATACATTGCTAACATAAAGAAATAGAATAATCGTGAATTTCGAGTAACTGGCCAAGCCGCTAAAGTCGCTAAAGTAGTGATAAATCCTGTCAGTAAAATGGGTCCCACAGAAAGCCCATCAATTCCGAGTCTCCAGTGAAAATCCAAAATATTTATCCATTTCAAATCTTCTTCCAATTGTATTAATGGATCGTCCAATTGGAAATGATAACAGAATGCATAGGTAGTTAAAAGGAGTTCTAATAGGCATATACATAGAGTATACCATCTAAACACCTTATTCCCCTTATGGGGAATAAAAAAAATGGAAGAACCCGTAAATATAGGCAAAACAACAAGTATTGTTAACCAAGGAAAATAACTCGTGATAAAGACAAGATACGCTTTGACCCGAAAAGCCCGTGCTCGCAATAATATAATATATTGATTTTATCAAGTACGGGCTTTTGTCGGTAAAGAGGAATCAAATGATTCAAATGGAGTTTTTGTAACGTAACGTATAATTAATAAGATAGACCCATGCTACGAGTTGTTTCATGCCATAAATAAACACGGACACTCAAAAAGTCTGTTGGGCAAGCGGATTCACATCTCTTACAACCTACACAATCCTCAGTTCTTGGTGCGGAAGCAATTTGTTTAGCTTTACATCCGTCCCAAGGTATCATTTCCAATACATCTGTGGGGCAGGCGCGTACACATTGAGTACATCCTATACATGTATCATAAATTTTTACTGAATGTGACATTCAATCTATAAATTCCCGTTTTTAACATAAAAAATTTTCGATCTGGTTCTGGTATGGTAAAAATAAATGGTAAAATTAGTAGTAAATTAATTATATGTTTATATTATAGACACCAGGACACCAGACGAATCAATGATTTATCAATTTTTTTAGAATCAATAGATTTCTAAATCTGTTCATGAAAAAGTGCCAAGAGACTTTGATTTCTGTTTCAACAACCACAGTCATAAAATAGAAATCGCACATCTTAATTCAAATTGGTCAACAAACAATACACTAAATATTTATTATTAATGGAATTTAAATTCTATTTTAATTTGAATAAATCTAACTAATTAATATAAATTATTATATTATTAATATATTAGTTATATAATGAAAATCAATGATTACATAATGAATGATTACGACTAATTTAATTATTCAACAAATTTGATTGATTGATACGAGTGGATTTTTTATTATGATGGATCGACGAAACAATAGCTAGCCCAATAGCAGCTTCAGCAGCTGCAATAGCTATAACAAAAATTGAGAAAATGTCTCCTTTTAATTGTCGACTATCAAATAAATCAGAAAATGTTACGAGATTTATATTAACTGAATTTAGTATAAGTTCAAGACACATAAGTGCTCTAACCATGTTTCGACTTGTGATTAATCCATAGATACCGATAGAAAATAAATAGACACTCAAAAAAAGTACATACTCGAACATCATTAACTAACTCCCCATCAATTTGGATTCATTTAAATATGATATGAATAACAATTCAACTGATTCAATTGACTAAAATAGAATAGACCAAAAGTAAGGTATTGGCAATTAGGTTTAACTAAAAATAAAAACCTTTTTTATTAAAAATTTTAAATTCTAAAAATATTTTAAATTTTAAAATTTTAAGTATTTATTATTGACGAGCCATAGTAATTGCACCTATTAAAGAAACTAAAAGAATTATAGAAATCAGTTCAAATGGAAGATAAAAATCTGTTGATAAATGAATCCCAATTTGTTGAACATTACTTATAAGGTCCTGTTCTAGAATCTGGTTTGATCTTGTAGTCCAAAGAATTCCGTACCATGACGTATCTGGGATAGTAATAATTAGTGAAATAAAAATACTTGTACAAACCAGTGAAGTAACCCCATCTCCAAGGGTCCAAAGGCGGGAATCGTTGGAATATTCTGAGTCATTCATGAACATTACAGCAAATATGATTAAGACATTTATGGCTCCCACATAAATAAGAAGTTGTGCAGCAGCTACAAAATAAGAATTAGATAAAATATAGAATAAGGATATACAAATAAGAACCAATCCCAACGAAAAGGCAGAATAAATTGGATTGGTAAATAATACTACTCCCAGCCCCCCCAATATAAGAACTGATCCTAGAAAGACTACAACAATATTATGTATTGATCCAGGTAAATCCATTATGTATGAAATAAGAGATAAATAAATTTCATGACCTTACCTGAATAGTCAGGAAGTAAAAAGTAGGCTATTTTTTCTTGTCTATAAGTCTATAATACGTTCCTAAATGAAATTTTAATGTAGTAATGTAGTATAGATTAATGTAGATATAGATAAAGTTATTGGGCCAATTCAACCAATGACTAAAAAAAACGAAGTTTTCTTTTCTATCAAAATAAAATCTTAGTAATTGGTAATTGTTCTTGAATCAAGGTATTTACTCTTGTCTATTTTGATTTGAGTCGAATTCATAACGGTTTGAATTGTGTAGTCTCCAATTACTGACATTGGTAATCGACCCAAAGCAATTTGATTATAATTCAATTCGTGACGATCATAAGTAGAAAGTTCATATTCTTCAGTCATTGATAAACAATTTGTGGGACAATATTCGACACAGTTACCACAAAATATACAGACACCAAAATCTATACTATAGTTAAGCAATTGTTTCTTTTTAATATCTCCTTCAAATCTCCAATCAACAACAGGTAGATCTATGGGGCACACACGAACACATACTTCGCAAGCAATACATTTATCAAATTCAAAGTGGATTCGACCACGAAAACGTTCTGAGGTGATCGACTTTTCATAAGGATACTGAATAGTTACAGGTAAACGATTTGCATGGGATAAGGTAATTATGAAACTTTGACCAATATACCTTGCGGCTCGTATTGTTTGTTGACCATAATTCCTGAACCCAGTCACCATAGGAAACATATTGTAGATATCCACGAATAAGTTGATGTTTCTTTCTCTTGTTTAAGAGAGGTTATGAGTCTAGAATACCGTTATCATATTCTGTTATTTATAGTGAAACAAGTTGGGAAGAGGTTGTCAATAATAAATTACCTAGAGAAATAGGTAAAAGAAATTTCCATCCAAGATTTAATAGCTGATCCATTCTCATCCTAGGTAAAGTCCATCTTGTTGTGATAGATATAAAGAGAAACAAATAAGCTTTAGCTAATGTAATAAAGATACCAAGTGTCATTCCAAAGACACTAGCAATTTTATTTATTCCGAAAAGTTCAGGAACAGATATGTATGGAATAGATAAATTCCACCCACCTAAATAAAGAACTGTTACAAATAAAGAAGAAACTAAGAGATTTAGGTAAGAAGCAATGTAAAATAAACCATATTTGATACCAGAATATTCAGTTTGATAACCTGCTACTAATTCTTCTTCTGCTTCTGGTAAATCAAAAGGTAATCTTTCACATTCTGCTAGAGAAGAAATTAGAAAAACTATAAACCCTATAGGTTGACGCCACATATTAAATCCCCAAAAACCATATTTTGACTGTGCCTCAACTATATCAACTGTACTTGAACTGTTCGATAATCATAGTCGATAATAACATAACTGTTCTTGTTCTCACCGCTATTCCAAAACCGTACATGAGACCTCAGCTTCATACGGCTCCTCTATGGCAAGGACTGGTTCGGTATTTTTATTATAGAGATCTTTGCAAATTCGACGTAGGGTAGATATGGAATAAAAATACCGTGTAAAGTCTCAAAAATTGGACCAATGGAATTCTGTCTGCTAGAATGGCGCTTTCGAATTGATCTTATCCCTTATACTTAAATCTTCAGTAATAACTTCATTTTTCAATAAAATACTCACTCCTTAATATCAAAAGATAAAAAGAATTCGATATTCTTTTATACATATGTATAGATGTAGGAAAAAATTAATAAGGATCTTTTCTTTTTCCATTCTATTTCGTTTGTTCCTATTCTTCTTTCTCATAAGAAGTGACTCCTGAGAATAAAGGATTAATTCGTTCTTTATAGTTATTTCTTTAATCAGTGACTAGGAGCATACTCTAGATCGGAATCGTGGGGAAGTACTGCTTGATAATTTCTACCAACTTAAAGCCCCTATTATCTTATGATTCGTTTTATGTGAAAATACCTCTTTTTTGATACCTTACATTATCTCTATTACTAATCCTTTGTGTACCTTAGTGTTCCTAACCGTCCACTTATTTTTTTTTTGATCCTCTGTACGGTAATACATACAAGACAGTAGTAGAAACCCCATACAGTTGATCTTTTGCACCCGCTTCAAGATATGATGACTAATAAAAGAACTCAATCTTGGGATAAAGAGTTTATACTCCTTATGTTTACTTCTGCTTTATTCTTGTATATAGGAAATGAGATTTTATCTTTTTACTACACATTGATAAGCTGTTTTGTTTCACTCATATAACTATCTAGTTTAACTCATCGACTTGAATGAATGATAAATAAAAAAAGAAAAATATATCTATCTATCTAATAAATTCCTCTTTCCTTTATTTCATTTTTTATTTTGAGGAGAGGTCGAAGTTTATGTTCTAACGAATCACACGTAGAGATATTGATAACACACATAGAGTTAATGGTATTTCATAACTAATAGATTGAGCCGCAGCTCGCAAGCCACCTAAAAAAGAATATTTATTATTCGATACATATCCTGATATAAGAAGCCCAATAGGAGCAATACTTGAAATGGAGATCCATAAAAAAACACCTATACTGAGATCAGCTAAAACAAGTCGATATCCAAAAGGAATTATTAAATAACTTAATACAATTGATATCACTGCTATAGACGGCCCAATACTAAATAAACGAATATCTCCTCTAGATGGTAGGAGGTCCTCTTTAAAAAGTAATTTAGTCCCGTCCGCTAAAGCTTGAAGAATTCCCAACGGGCCAGCATATTCGGGTCCAATACGTTGTTGGATCGCTGCGGATATTTCTCTTTCTAACCATACAATTACTAGTACTCCTATTATGATTCCTAATATAAGGGTCAAAGCAGGGACAAATAGCCGTATGAGTCCATAAACTTCTTTTAAGGATTCTGATTTAAAAAAAGAATTGATAGTTTGTATTTCTGTTGTACCAATTATCATTTCAACGATCAACTTCTCCCATAATGATATCTATACTACCGAGTATTGTCATGATATCAGCCAATTTCATTCTTTTAATAAGCTGGGGAAGAATTTGCAAATTGATAAAACCAGGCGGACGAATTTTCCATCTCCAGGGGAAAACACTATTATCTCCTATCAAATAAATTCCTAATTCTCCCTTTGGGGCTTCTACTCTTACATAAAGTTCTTGTTTGGACAATTCAAAATTAGGCGAAGGTTTTTTACTAATGAATCTATATTCAAAATCATTCCATTCCGAATGCCTTGCTCTATCTAAGCGCCGAATTTCTAAATTTTCATAGGGTCCTCCGGGAATTCCTTCTAAAGCCTGTTGAATAATTTTTATGGATTCCCTCATTTCGCCAATTCGTACTAAATAACGAGCTAATGAATCTCCTTCTTTTTGCCATTGGACTTCCCAATCGAATTCGTTGTAACATTCATAAAGATCAACTTTACGAAGATCCCATTGGATCCCAGAAGCTCGTAACATCGGTCCTGATAAGCCCCAATTTATTGCCTCTTCTCCACCAATAATGCCTATTCCTTCAACTCGTTCCAAAAAAATGGGATTCCGCGTAATAAGTTTTTCATATTCAACAATACTCGTTAAAAAATAATCGCAAAAATCCAAACATTTATCTATCCAACCATGAGGTAGATCAGCAGCTATTCCTCCGATGCGGAAATAATTATGCATCATTCGCATACCTGTGGCAGCTTCGAATAGATCATATAGCAATTCTCTCTCTCTGAAAATATAGAAAAAAGGAGTCTGTGCACCGATATCTGCCATAAAAGGCCCAAGCCATAATAAATGAGAAGCTACACGACTCAGCTCTAGCATAATAACTCTGATATAGCTGGCCCTTTGAGGTACTTGAACATTTCTCAATTGTTCTGGTGCATTTACTGTTATTGCTTCGGTGAACATAGTAGCTAAATAATCCCAACGTGTTACATAAGGAAGATATTGGATAATTGTTCGGTTTTCCGCTATTTTTTCCATTCCTCTGTGTAAATAACCCAATACGGGTTCACAGTCAATAACATCTTCACCGTCGAGAGTAATAATAAGTCTAAGAACACCATGCATTGATGGGTGATGAGGACCCATATTGACTATCATTAGATCTTTTCTTGTAGCCGGTACAGTCATATCTTTTCTTCCCTAATTCATTATTCCATGAATTTCTCAAAACGAGGTTTATCAAAATAAAAATCTAATAACTAATAACAAAAAAATTCAAATTAATCCTCAAATTAGCTATTTTTTAGTTCCCGAATATCTAATTGACTAATTAATTTCTTATAACGTACTCTATTTTTTTTTGACAAATAAGCCAATAGTCGTTGACGTTTTCCCAGAATTTTTCGTAGACCTCTTTGAGATAAAAAATCTTTTTTGTGCAATTCCAAATGTGAGGTGAGTCTCCGTATTTTATTGGTGAAACTGAATACTTGAAATTCAACAGATCCTTTATTTTCTTCTTTTTTGTCTTGCGGAATAACTGAAATAAATGAATTTTTGACCATAAAAAAAATTCTTCTATATTTTTCCTTTTTTTTAGATTTTACCGATCAGGAAAAATAATAATTATTATTATATTTGGTTATTATTATGTCAGTCATTTTAATCTGATTATAAACAAAAGTTGAGATTTATTTTTCTTCATACTTTTTATTCTATCTAAATCCAATTTTTATTTCAAACATAAAATTGGATTTAGATAGAATAAAATATATACATTATACACATTCATAAAAGAGAGCTATTTTTTGTACCTAAAAAAAGTCTACCAAATTTATTATTCCTAGATCCAATTGAAAATTGATATGCCATTCAATCAATCAGTATCATGTACTAAAATGTAATATAACATATGCATATGTACATGTTTCGCCATATATCAAATATGTCAGGCGATATAGATATATACGAAATCTATTTTTATTAACTGATTCTGGATTGTGGATACATATGTATTCTTGACATACTAAAACGACTGCTGTTATGAGTATTAAACCAGTAACGATTCATACAAGCTAAATCCTCTAATCGAGAATTGGGCCAAAGAAACAATTTTAATTTAATAAAGTTACCTCTATTAAAATCCTCATTCAAAAAGTGTCCACAGTTTATTATCTTATTTTCGGTGCAAAATTGTGGATTTTTATCCATACTATTCCAATTCCATAAATTTAAACAAATTAGAATTCTCAACTCTCTACGACGTCTATCAGATAGAATATGTTCGGGAACAAGGAAATTATAATGATTTTTTTTTTCTTCATTCACAGACATATCGCTATGTTGTGTAATGGTTTTGTATAAATTATTCTTATCAACATTTCGTTTTTTTATGAATTTTTTAGTAGTTTTCATTTTGTCTTTACCCTTATCAATTAATGAAATACTTATGGTTTGATAGATTATAAATTGCCCATTGTTTTTTAGAGATAAACGAACTGGGTCGATAATTAATAGTCCTCTTTTTATCAATTCTGTAAGAGCAAGATCCTTTTTACTCAGCATTATATCCAGACGCATCTCTCCTCTTTGAATCGAGGATATAGCAATTGACTTTGGATTTTTCAATCTAAGCAAGAGACAATATACCTTAATATTATTGATCATGTTTTGACTCAAGGAATCATTCCATCTTAATTGAAAAAGTAAATATTTTTTCAGTAATAAATCTAGTTCTGCTTCCTTGCTGCTCTTAGATTTCTGTTTATTTATACTTTTTTTAATGTCTAATCCCGCGTAAATCTCTTCAACATATTTTTTTTCTTGGTTGAAATTTTCTAAATCAAGATATTCTTTTTGATTAGATAATATGGAAAGGTTTTTTTTTTTTTTTACGTTGATGTTTTGATATTGACTAAGATTTTTATTTTTATAAAAATCTAAAAGAATAAATTGGATTGGTATAATCCAGGGTTTAATTTTATATGTATTAAAAAGTAGCACAAATTCTGGTAAGAACCAAGATTTCATTTTTGATATGATACGATCATGATATAACGTTTTTTGATTCATTCCCATCCAATCAAAAAGGTTTTTTTTTTCGTTGGATGAGTTAATTTCTTTATGAAGCGAAATGTATTTTTTTTTCATTTTGTTTTTATACTTATTAATTTGAATCTTAGTATTTTTATTAGTCTTGATACCAAAATGTGCATTGGTCCAAGTCTCAATATCAATATTTTTTATAAGATAAAAATATTTACAATCAAAATATTTTCTATTCGTATCAATAGGATATCTTTCCCCTAGATAATCACTAATAGCTGTACTTACCAATACATAAAATGCGTCGGGTTTCCATGTATGGAAATTATATGGAATCCCTCGATTCTCGTTTACTTGTACTGTTGATTCATAAATAAATGAGTTTTTCTTATTCCCAATATATTCATAATTCATATATTTATGTGATAAAAGATCATATCTGTAGTGTTTTTTAACCAATTTTTTATTTGTCAATGAAACCGTTGCAGAAGAATCTTCTTTTACGTAATAACTTAATTGGTCTTTTTTATTTTTATATGTATATGGATTAAATTTAATTGAGTCTTTATTTTGAATCAAACGAAGTTGATTTACTCTATTTCGCCATTTTTTCGGGACTAATCGAGACCATTTTATATCGCAAAAATTGTATTGATAAAAACCCTTTAACCAATTTTTCCATTCATTCATTCCAGACTTTTTCATTTTATTATGTCTTGATTTGTAATCAAATATTCCTCGTGTTATACAATAATCCTTTATTTTATCCCTAAGATAATGATGGGTCTTATGATCTTGAAATATTGATCTCAAGTAAGACTTGTTAAGTAATTGGGTTTGTGATAATTTGAAAAATACATATGCTTGGGACAAGGAAGTATAACTATTTAAATTTTTATTACTAATATTAGTATTTGAAAACCACTTTTTTATAGTCGAAATAAAGTTCATTGTATTTTGATTTGTTTCAACAATTTTTTCTTCATTTTTTTCATCGTTGCAATCGTTGCAAGTGTATTTATATTTAGTGATAATTTTTTTTGTTGATTCAAAAAAAAATTGTGTATTGATTATGAAAATTTTTATGATATATAGCAAGATATTTATGTATATTTTTTCAATGAAAGATTTAATAAAATAATGTGATTTACGTATTAATCGGATATTGTTTCTTTTTAATATCTGCCAACTATATTTCTGTGATTCCGATTTTTTTATTTTATCATCATAGGTTAAAACTGGTTTTTTATTGTCTTTTGTTATTTGTTCTATTTGATTCTTGGTTGTGATTATCCTATGAGAAAGATCTTTCTTTTTTTTTTCTATGACTGAATAATTTGTCCAATTCATAGATCGAATTGGTACGATCGATTTAGGATTAATTTTATTTTTTTTTTTTGAATCTTTTCCTTTTTTATTTGGTTTATATACTTTCACTTTCTTCAATTCAAATAAAAAAATAGGATTTACTTTTTCAAGTTCTTTCATGATTTGTTTTATAATAAGAACTGTTTTGATGATCCATCCTTTTTTTTCTTTTGGAATTTGTAGGGGTTTTCCTCTTTCTTTAAAGACCCTTGGAACGAGAAAAATTTTATTTTTTGCCTTTATAATTTTTTTTTTGAGTTCTTTAAAAATGGGTTCAAAAAAAGAAAGTTGTTTTCGGGGAGAACCAAAGGGACGTTCTGCTTCCATTCCCCATACTGTTAAAAAACAAAAATTATTTTTTTTTACTTTTTTTTTCATTAAATCTATATCTATATTATTATGATGAGATCGTACCTTAGATCTTTGTTTTTGCCAAGGTTTCAGACAAAAAGGAAATAGAATCTTTATCTGAATTCCGTCTGTTAACCAATCTTTTGGAAATTCTGTTTCTGATAATTGAACACCATTATAGGTGCATTTAACGTGCATTTCTTGATTCCATTCCCTCAAATCCTCGTCCCATTCGGGTAATTGGAATAATAATATACGGCCAATATTTTTAGCTATTATTAATGAAGGTAATACAATATGTTTTCTAAGAAAAGATTGTGTTACTAACAGCAAACCTCTTATTGGTTGAGCAAATAGAATGCTATCCCAAGTTTCTGATATTTTTAGTCGATCATTTTCCTCTTTTTTTTTATGTTCTTTTGTCTCTTCTTTATCAAAATTGGAAATTTGCAATTCCGGTTCTCTACCGACTCCATTTTTAAAAATTAGATTTCTCATTTTTGAAATATCAAAAAAATTGTTTATTCGATCTAAAAAAAGTGGGGAAGTGGCATTTGCTTGAAACATTTTCCAAATAACTGTTTTGCGTCTTTGAACACGCATAGATCCTTTTATTATATTCCGACGAAAATCTGATTGTTGCGAATAACGTATCAAAGCCACTTCTTCTGCTTCATCACCATTACGAGGATTATTAATACTAGTAATATAATTAGTATTCTGATTGTTATCAGTATAAATTATTACCCGTTTGGCTTTTCTTGAACGAATCTCATGATCTTCCGTCGATTCTTCCTCATTTTCGTCCTCCAGCTCTTCAACAAAATCATTGGCTAATTTGTATGACCATCGAGAAACCTTTTTATTTATTTCTTCGATTCCAATAGATTTATTTTTAATTATTGTTTGATTATTTTGGTCAGTTGTAATTACATCGAATAAAAACTTAAAATATTTTGATTGAGTTTCTGAATCTATTCTTTTTTGTTCTGTCAATAAAGATAAATT